AAAAGAGAATAGATTCTCTATTTTTATATCAAATATCTAATTTTGATACCAATAAATAAAAAAAAAGTTTCAGAAAGTTATTTGTAATTAAGATAATAGTCGAATCTTTCATATTCAAACAGATTTGCATACCAACATCTAGATATTTTTTTGGTGAACTCGAATCTAATTAGGTTCTTTCATTTAGGGAAAAGAGGATAAAATTTAGGAAATATAAATGATCCAGATTTAGTATGGCTACCAAAAAAATGCAATGTTTGAATTGAGAGTTCGTTCATACGTCAAGATTTTTTTTTATCTTTTGAATTGTTGGAAGAATAAAAATCGTGAATTTTTTTAAGACAGTATTAAGAATTTTATCGAAAACTTACAGCGGCTTGCCAAACAAAGGCTAAGAGAAGAAAGAAAAGAGGTATTACGGGCATAACATCTACGATTGGATTCAAAAAGGCGTAGGCCTCTGGCAATTTGGCGACTAAAAAAGTGCTTGAAAAAAGGGCGGAATTAAAACAAATACAGATCAAATTAAATATATTAAGCATAACAAAAATTGGTGTTCTTGTGGATAATTTAATTTTGATTGAGTTATTAATATATTTTTTATATAAGGAAAAAATAAAGAAAGATAGTCTAAAAAGACTTTGTTGAACTTACTCAATCAAAAATCCTTTCATTCTCTTATGAGAATGAAAGAAATAATATTTTCATACAATATCTTAATTGAATTCTATGTAATGATCAATAAAGTAAGTTTGATTTGCTATCTACACGTGTTAAAACTCTAGCACCAATGTAATCTATATTTAATTTTGAATTGACGAACAACCAATAGGAATATTACTCTTTTAGTAGTCTTGAATAAAAAGCGAAATGGGGCGTAGCCAAGCGGTAAGGCAACGGGTTTTGGTCCCGCTATTCGGAGGTTCGAATCCTTCCGTCCCAGAGTAGAGTCATTACAGAATCAATCTTCTATTGCCTTTGTACACCATCTTTCTGTTTAAAAATCCAAAATTTTTAAGAATAAAATATTGAAATGAAAAGAAGAATAAACTTAATTTTTCATTATTTCAACCGAATTCAAAAAAATCTATTTGCTTTTTTAATTTGTGTGTGATGCGGGTAAGTAAGGTAGAACCATAGATTCTAAGAGTTTTAATAAAAAAAATCTCTATTTATATATATAAATTATATAAATAGAGATTTCTATTCAAACTAATATGGGATTCATTTTAATTCTGACTGAACCTTTACGCGTAAATTCACTATTCCATTCATAGAGAAAGAAAAGGTATAGATTATGATATACTGACTGAACTATGACTATTCATAATTCCATAATTGAATCAATTACACAAACTAGAGGAATGTTATGGTAAAACTTCGTTTAAAACGATGTGGTAGAAAGCAACGTGCGACTTGAATTGAAGGACATTATCTGCTGTGGATTTTTTCATCCGCCACTTTTTATATAGGAATATAGGTGCTCTTGGCTCGACATTTTGTGTTCTATTTTACAAGAGTCCTACACTTTTTTGGAATATAAAAAAGAGTACAGGATGGAGCTCGAGGAGAATAGAAAGTTTTTATTCCTTTCGCAGGAGTAAGGATCTAGGGTTAGTGCGAATCAATAAGTTGGAACAACTTCGTAAGTCTTTTTATATTGAAAAAAAAGTCCTTTCAAGCAATTTTACAATGGAAAAGGAAATTTTCTTAAAATTGTAAAATTCTTTGAATCAAAAGTCTATCATGCGTGAATCAAGCGTTTGTATGATTCTTTGTATAGAAAGAAATCATAAACAAAATAAGGGGCTTGTTGCTGCCCTTTTTTAATAAAACGATTCAAGATCACCGAAGTCATGTCTAAACCTAAAGATTCAAAGTAAGGATAAAGAATCCTGAAACAAGGAAATCCTGTTTTCAATTGTTTGAAAAACTAGATCAGAATGAAGAATAAAAATTGATTCTAAAAGCTGAGACAAACAAAAAAAGGGCTAGAGACTACTCACTAAAAAAAGTACTTAAGGATTCTCCGGTGAGATATTTGAGAGTTGTTTAACTTGAGTTACGAGAGTACGAATGTTATGAATGCTTTTTATGGAAAAAATATTTAGGGTTTCAATACTGGCTAATTTATTTAATGTTTTTATTTCTCTATTTAATATTTATTTGAATTTACTATTTGAATTTTATACAGAGAGTTAAAGTGAACTTCTACTCATTGAATTTGTTTTTCTCGAGCCGTACGAGGCCAAAACCTCTTATACGTTTCTAGGGGGGGTATTATTCATATACATCTATCCCAATGAGCCGTTTATCGAATCGTTGCAATTGATGTTCGATCCCGAAGAGAAGGAAGAGATCTTAGCAAGGTGGGTTTTTATGATCCGATAACAAATCAAACTTTTTTAAATCTTCCTGCTATTCTCGATTTTCTTAAAAAAGGAGCTCAACCAACAAGAACAGTTCATGATATTTCAAAGAAGGCTGGGATTTTTACGGAATTAAGTCTTAATAAAACGAAATTGAATTAATGAAATATAAAAAAGAGGATGTGAAAGACTCGTATATAGCTTGATATCAAATTTTATCTACTCTTCTCTTTCCTCCTCTTTCACTTCCATCATATTTATTTTGATTTGTTAGAATTTCTATTTATTACTTAGTATTCCTCCTAAGGTACGAATACTAAAAAATACCCTACTATGTTTTATAATCATAAAAAAATTTATGAAAAAAAAATTTGGATCTAGATTATATAAATTCGAATTTTTTTATAAATACAAAATTTTACTGTTATATAGAAAATAATACTGTATATAAAATAATATATTATTAAAGATCGAATAAAACAAATATATATATATATTATTATATGAATAATTTATTCATCATAAAAAATTAAAGGCCATAAAAAATGGGTCTAAAAAGTATAAAAAGATTTGAGATTACCTTAACTGGCTTAGTTTTCATTCATTGTATGAACTAATGAATCAAGGGGTTAAGCTTTTTTATTTATTTATTTTTTCTATTCTTTTCACTATATGAAAAATTCATAATCATATTGACAACAGTGTATGGACCAAATATAATTCTCTCATAGATAAATGGATCTATTTATCCCTGACACACGACTGGATTTTTTTCTTTATTCTGGTTGTATCTACATATTTGCAGTACGTTCTTTTTTTGTTTTTTGGGGTTGCTAACTCAACGGTAGAGTACTCGGCTTTTAAGTGCGACTAGCATCTTTTACACATTTGTATGAAGAAAAGGATTCGTCCAGATCCGCGGTAGAGTTTGTAAGACCACGACTGATCCTGAAAGGAATGAATGGAAAAAATAGCATGTCGTATCAAGGGAGAATTCAGATAACATTTTTTTTTGCTTTCCTGATCGGTACAACCTTATTTTGATATCGAAAAAAAAAAAGAATTCCAATTTGGGTCAAGTGAATAAATATAAATGGATGGATAAAAAACCCAGTTTTCCTGATTCCAGGAAAAAAAAAAAGAAACGAGCTTCCATTCGTAATTTGAAAAATTACCCGAACTAATTAAATGTTAAAAATAGATTAGTGCCTAATACGGGTATGGGAAGGCATTTTTTCTTGCGTGTTATTATCAATTTTTTCATGAGTCCTAATTATTTTTTTAACTAGTCCATTTGGATTAGGTTGGAGTGTGTAAAAGAAGCAGTATATTGATAAAAAATATATATATTTCCAAAATCAAAAGAGCGATTAGGTTAAAAAATAAAGGATTTCTAATCATCTTGTTTTGTTATTCTATAATATAACGAACAGAAACCTATTAAAGATAGAGAATCCGGTTAACAGTCTACCTGTTTATGAGGTATCTATAGCTTTCGTAGTCTAATACCTTATTTTGACTGTATCGCACTATGTGTCATTTCAGAACTCAAGAAAATAAAGACTTTACCTTCAGTTCAAATCGAATTTCAATCCAAATGGAGAAATTTCAAGGATATTTAGAGTTCGATGGGGCTCGGCAACAGAGTTTTCTATATCCACTTTTTTTTCGGGAGTATATTTATGTACTTGCTTATGATCATGGTTTAAATAGATTAAATAGAAATCGCTCTATTTTCTTGGAAAATACGGATTATGACAAAAAATATAGTTCACTAATTGTGAAACGCTTAATTTTGCGAATGTATGAACAGAATCGTTTGATTATTCCCACTAAGGATTTGAACCAAAATTCCTTTTTGGGGCATACCAGTCTTTTCTATTATCAAATGATATCTGTTTTATTTGCAGTGATTGTCGAAATTCCATTTTCCCTAAGATTAGGATCCTCTTTTCAAGGAAAACAATTAAAAAAATCTTATAATTTACAATCAATTCATTCAATATTTCCCTTTTTAGAAGACAAATTAGCACATTTTAATTATGTGTTAGATGTACTAATACCTTACCCCATCCATCTAGAAATCTTGGTTCAAATCCTACGTTACTGGGTAAAAGATGCCTCTTCTTTGCATTTTTTTCGGTTCTGTTTATACGAGTATTGCAATTGTAAGAATTTTTATATTAAAAAAAAATCAATTTTGAATCCAAGATTTTTCTTGTTCTTATATAATTCTCATGTATGTGAATACGAATCCATCTTTTTTTTTCTACGCAAGCGGTCTTCGCATTTACGATCGCCATCTTATGAAGTCCTTTTTGAGCGAATTTTATTCTATGGAAAAATACAACATTTTTTCAAAGTTTTTGTTAATAATTTTCCGGCGATCCTAGGGTTGCTCAAGGATCCTTTCATACATTATGTTAGATATCACGGAAGATGCATTCTGGCAACAAAGGATACGCCGCTTCTGATGAATAAATGGAAATATTTTTTTGTTAATTTATGGCAATGTTATTTTTCCGTATGGTTTCAATCGCAAAAGGTCAATATAAATCAATTATCTAAAGATAATTTAGAGTTTCTGGGTTATCTGTCAAGTTTGCGATTAAACCCTTTAGTGGTACGTAG